TCTAGAGTGCGCTCCTTTATTTTATCACTTGTCAATTCTTCGTTGAAATTCGTGGTTAATTCGGATTAATCTTTAAGGATAGATATTCCCTCTCTTTTTCCCTTTTCAAACAAATCAAAATGATTGAAGTTTTACTATTTGGAATCGTGTTAGGTCTAATTCCAATTACTTTGGCTGGATTATTTGTAACTGCATATTTACAATACAGACGCAGCGAGCAGTTGGACCTTTGATTCAGTAACATCTCGTTTTTTTTTTTTTATTGACCTCCTGCAGACTCAAAAAAGTCGGAGGTCGAATTAAGGTTGCTGTTCAAGTTAGTGAAATTATTTCATTCTAATTCGACCTAAGAAGAACGGAATCGCGCTCTGTAGGATTTGAACCCACGACATCGGGTTTTGGAGACCCACGTTCTACCGAACTGAACTAAGAGCGCTTTCTTATCACAATCGATAAGACCGTAAAGAAAAGGATTCTTTTTGTACCCCCCATAGAACAGACCTTACATACATATAGTATCTATAGATAGATACTTTATGTCGAATTTGAATCTATCTCAACGGACCCCTCGTTACTGCCCATAGGAGAAATAATAGGTAGGGATGACAGGATTTGAACCCGTGACATTTTGTACCCAAAACAAACGCGCTACCAAGCTGCGCTACATCCCTTTCCATTGGTATACAGTGTCATTGTATAGAATCCCTGTCTTGTTTTCCACATCATTATTTCCCCATTGAGATACAATATATCTTGCCATTTCTTATTTTTAGTCTCATAGAACACATATACCATACATATTATTCTAAATAATAAATAATTAGATACATAATAATAAGAAAAGATAAAATAATTCTATTATATATTATATAAATATTCAACGTATAAAACAATGAATATTTCATTTATCAGTAATACTAAGGAAGAGGGAGGCGCCCGTTTCTGTTTTAAGGAAAGGGAAATCTTATTGACCAAGTCCTTGAATATATCCGTTTTTGTTAGGAATTTCGCGTACAAATAAAATACAAGCGATCCTTAACTATATATGCATCCTATTATATATGTATTCCAATAAAGAAGGAAGGAGGATTTTCAATGCGCGATATAAAAACATATCTCTCCGCGGCACCTGTGCTAAGTACTCTATGGTTCGGGTCTTTAGCAGGTCTATTGATAGAAATCAATCGTTTATTCCCGGATGCATTGACATTCCCCTTTTTCCATTCTAGTTATTGACATAGGAAGGGATGAAGACGATTAGCAATAGAAGCAATTATCTGTGACTAACCCTTCTTCTTCTCTTTGTTTTCTTCTTTTTTCCATTTTTTTAGGATAAAGAAGGGAGGACAGACATAAAACGAAAAAGAATCAAAGGGGATTCAACGTCAGCGAAATTAGGGGTTAAGCTCAAATTCATAGAGGGAGTACAAAAATAAAAAAAAAAAATGATGAAGTCTAGGGCAACAAAATTATACAAGATACTTAAATGAAATACTGTACTGGGATTCAAAATAATTGATAGTTAAAAATCATTGTATTACTTATCAATATTCCTTATACTCTATTGATTGCAAGGAAATCGTTCCTAATTGGATTTCGGGTTAGCTACTTCTATTTTTTTCCTTTTTTTTTCGTTTCGGATTGAAGAATCCAAAATGTAAAGGAGGTTCATGGCCAAGGGTAAAGATGTCAGAGTCAGAGTTATTTTGGAATGTACCAGTTGTGTCCGAAACAGTGTTAATAAGCAATCTCCGGGCATTTCCAGATATATTACTCAAAAAAATCGAAACAATACACCGAGTCGATTGGAATTGAGAAAATTCTGCTCCTATTGTTACAAGCATACAATTCATGGGGAGATAAAGAAATAGATCGAATGGAGTGTGTGGGCCACCTTTTCCAGTACCAAGAAAAAATTATATATTTACATAGAATATATAGAACCAAATCAAATCCTATTTCGGTCGGATCCCAAATTCGAATTCAGAAATAGGATTTTCTACTTTATAGATAAGGACTAAACTAAACCATGGATAAATCCAAGCGACCCTTTCGTAAATACAAGAAACCCTTTCGTAAATCTAAGCGATCTTTTCGTAGGCGTTTGCCCCCAATTAGACCGGGGGATCGAATTGATTATAGAAACATAAGTTTACTTAGCCGATTTATTAGTGAACAAGGAAAAATTTTATCGAGACGGACAAATAAAGTGACCTTGAGACAACAACGATTAATTATGATTGCTATAAAACAAGCTCGTATTTTATCTTTGTTACCTTTTCTTAATAATGCGAAACAACTTGAGAGAACCAAGTCACCCCTTAAAACTAAAACTACTCGTCCTAGAACTAAAAATACTCGTCCTAGAAGGAAAACAAAAAAAGGACTCCGGTCACACTGGAATAAAAATTCCAATCATAATCCCAACTCGGGTTGATGTTTTGTTCGAAAAATGAGAGAACCCAGAATGGATTGTCACGTCGTAAGAAACAAAAAAAGAAATCTTTGATTTTTTAGTAGTGAAACGTGTTGGTTCGTTTTAACTCCCTTATCCTATTAATTTATACTCTACCTCCCCGGAGTGAATTCTCCGGGGAACTTCGTTTAAACCTTTCCCTTCCAATTGAATATTAAGAATTCCATTGGAAATCATGGAAAGGCAATTTTTATTGAATATTGCTATTTGTGCAAGTATTTTACGATTAAGAAGCAACTGCCTCTTGTACAGCTTGTGTATGAATCTACTGTAATTAGAGAATACCTTTTTCTCACGAATTACTGCATTTAGACGAGTGATCCACAAACGCCGAAAATCTCTCTTTTGCCTGCCCCTATCCCGATGAGCAGAACCCAAAGCTCTCGTTTTCTGTTGATTCATAGTTCGAGTAAGTCTTGAATGAGCCCCTCGATAAGTTGCTACAAATCTACGCATTTTTGTTCTACGTCTTCGAGCTATATATCCTCGTAGAATTCTGGTCATTGAATTCAATGAAACTTTGATGAATAACTAATTAATTTCTTTGCTTTCAGTCATCCTTTTCTCCTCTACCGGTCTATTAATAACAAAACGGATTCTTCCGATGTATAAAAAAAAATTCCAATGGCTTTTGCTACGATGACCTTCCCAACCACAACTTTTTCCAGGCATTTCATCTCGATTGTATTGATAAATAAAAGTCAATTAAGTACTAAATATAAATGAATAAAAGAAATAAAATAGTGGGTTCCATCGTTTCTATGGTTACTTTTTAAACGGTGAGGTCCTTTCTATACACCGGAGCCCCTTCCTTATTTAGTAACTTGTATAGTTCACACTCTTTGGCTCTACCCATGAATTATCCAGTAATCGATCTTTTCACAATAAGATCTACCCATACAGTAACGGCATTAAATTATGAAGGTTGGTTAGGTAGCTGACCCTGTTAGTCCGTTCTTGTATAGAGTAGGAGCATAATCTTTCTGCTTCTTAACTAAGATTTCCCCCGCTTAATGGATAACCATTTGCTACCAATGGGGAATTGCTTCTCATCTCCAATTGAGGTGATCGGATTTGTACCAATGGAAACCATAAATTTCATAAACAATAACAATAAAGTTTTTTATTAGTATAGTGAATGGAGTTCTTCCACTCTATCCTATTCATTGGTACTGATCTTTGATACTGTAAAAAGGGTCTCCTTTCTTTTGTTCCAGTTCATGATCTGAACGAGTCGCACATACACCCTAGTACATGTTCCTCGACGCTGAGGACATCCCCGAAGAGCAGGGGTTTTTTTGACATTTCTGATTGGCTGTCTTGGGTTTCTAATAAGTTGTTTAATAGTTGGCATGCTGAATCATATACAGAATGGGCTGGTTTAGATCGATCCTAACCGGATGATTCTAATTCCAGACTTGACCTATTTTATCGAGGTATAAAATACCATTTAATAATTAATAAAAAAGAAACAGCAACAAAAAAGCTATCTTGTACAATTACAAGGCGAATTAGAAGGCAGTCTAGCAGCATTTTATCCTCCAAAAAGTTTCTCAATTCTTTCGGGCATCTCTTATCTACGAGAAAGATTGTGGCATAATACGCAGACGAATACCCAAAATCTCCCTTTAGCATACCAAATATAGACCCCCAGCCTTTTTATAATTATAAAAAAACAAGACAGCAAAAAAGAGATTTAGTGATTTGACTCAAAGTCCAAGGTGGTGTAACTCTAACCTAAACATCTGTTTTCCTCCTAAAAAATGTAAAAAGAGCTAGATTAAAAATGATATTCTCAATAATGACAGTTATTTTCACTTGTGATTTGACTAGAAATTAAAAAACGAAGCCGAACGAGAACTCGAATCTTTCTTTACGTTTTTCGTCGATATTGTCCGAATCTTCGGGGGTTCCTCATCGGCGGATCCTCAGGATATCTATCAGTTTACCTATTATCATAATAGGATATCAGACCGAATATAAAAATTCCAATAGCAAGAAAAATTAGATTTTTATCTTCGAACTCTTTGAACCAATTGTCCCGGCTCCTGTGTTTCGAAAGTTGTGTCGATTTCGAGACCTCTTTCTTTTCTTCTTTCTTCCCTTGCTGAGGTTACGGTGCCCATAGGCGTATCGATTCCCCCTAATGGGAATCGCCTTGTGCCTAAGGAGCAGACACAAGAGAGAAGGACGCAAATCCACAAAATTGGATTCATTAGACCATCTAAGTTTCCCACTTATGCCTTTTTCAATCTAATAGGATTTTGACATACCCAGATTAGTCCAAAGCCTACCCACGCTACGTACCAAATAAACAGAATAACCCTAACCAAACCGTTGTTTTTCTAAAACAAGACAGCAAAAAAGCGGTTTTTCAATTTGACTATATATAATTACAAGGTCCTGTATGTATGTAATATATAACAGAACTCTAAAGAATTTATTTGCTCGAACGTTGCCTTACTGAACCACCTTTTTTCATAGAATGCCCTCTTTCCTTGAATGAAAATACAATACAATATTAATTAATTTAATTAAGTATTTACCAATGCATAACCTCTAAAATACGGTAACGGCATTGGTAATGATACAAGACAATCATCCAATAATGAAATAAGACTTTTCTAGTTTTTTATAGTATAGTTCAAGTTCATTATCGTTCGACAAAAATTACCTAAATTTTTGTTTTATGTAATTTGTATAATTCATGGAGTCTCAAGATTCTCGCGCGGGTGAGAGCCTTGATATGGGCGTCTAGCCCTACAAGATCAACAATTCCATGAATTTGGGCTTCTGTTGGTGTCAAAAAAGAATCTCTCTTCTCCATGTCCTTTATTAGAGTCTCTCTTTTTTGTCCTGTTCTTGCTCTATAAAGCCTTATGAAGGTGTGGCGGAGTAGTTTTACCTCTTCCGAGTCCAGGGTATAAGCTTCCGCTTTTGCTATCCAAAAAGAACTATGAGGTTGGTGGACCATTACCCGTATGATATAACATAATGAATGGTTCCTCTATTTCGCCCGATCGTGCGAAGGAAAGAGTTGCGGTAATCAATAAGAAAAGAAAAATAGAGATTTGAACAACCGTACAGGCACCTTTTGCGCAGTGCATACGGCTTCCCGATGGAATTCACTTCGCACTTCCATTGAAGAAACAGAAAAATAGGATTTCTCAGACCCGGATCGGTAAATGATCCATTTACCACCCTTCCCTTCGGGAAAATTCAAAAAGATTAATAAATAAATACTATGATGGTTCGGCTGCTTTCTCTATATTTTCTCGTCTGTGATTCAGCAATCCCAAAGTTTTTTTTGATCTAATCCAAGAAGGAAAGGAAAAATGATCTTTTTTTTTATTTCATTTTGAAAATGGAAAAAAGATCTCATACACTCAATGTTGGAAAGAGACTTAGGGTATGAAAAAACAAGTTTGTGACGCTGAAATGGACCCCCGATCAATAAGATCAAATCGGAAATCTCTTTTGTCTCATACTACTCTCTCGATACGTAATCACATCTTAGGAAAAAACAAGAATGGTTTGCTCCTATCGAACTCGAAGTGCCGTGCTATTATTACTTATTATTTTATGCATATTCCATATGGCGAAGGCATAGTCTTCTTTTCTTTTTTCTTCAAATAAAACATTGGCGCCAAGCGTGGGGGAATGATAGACGTGTGCTAAATTCTCCTCCGGACAGGAGGAAAGATCCCGTTGAAAAGGCCTTCCCTAGGGCTATTGTATGCGCAAATCGTGGGCCAGTTCGCATCATATCATAAATACCTATTCCGCATAGTACCAACCCGCCGGGACAGTTTATAAAAACAAACTGATCCAGGGTCCTATTCTCCAGAGTGAGAAAAATCATGGTACTCAAAATGGTATTCGTGACCTCGAAATTCAGAGCTTGGCCTATAAAAAGGGATCTTTGTCGATGAAGTCGGTTGATTAGGACAAAATTAGATCCCTTAGGAACTATACACGCACCTTTGGGTGCATACGGTTCAAAAAATGGCAAAAAAATCAATGTGCTGATTCCAGCCCCCTTCATTGTTTCGTAGCAGGATTTTTCTAACTCCTAATGCGGGGAGTTTTTCCTCTTCTTCCATTTTTCAAGAAAGATGAGTTTTGGCTCACTTCACCTCAAAAAAGAACTCATTCAATTTGTCGAACTAACATCTCATTGATGTACTGTTTCATCGAAATCCAAATTACGGTGTCATTTTCTTGTTTCTGAATGGGCTTCTTCAACGCTTTTAGGTTTATTCTCTACTCCGGGTAAAAATCTATCCGACCTCGATTTGCACATAAAGGACAAATTAGCCCATTACCACTTTTTGTGCTAAGATTTTTTTTATCATTTTTGTTTTATGTATTTTATGAGCGGAGTCTAGAGACTTCTTTTTATTGGTCTCATCAAGCCAACCATAAATTATTCTAATTGAATAAGTGAAAATATTCATAAATATGGATCTCCCAATTGCTCTAATTTCATTTGATTTCACGCTCCTATTGTATTGCTGGTTCAATCAATCTTTCTTGGGCGAAAGAGAGGATAGCTCGATCGGGGGAGAGAACGGGAAAATCCCATATGACCCAATATGGCTGACAAGTCGCACTATAAGTCAACCCACGTTGCCTCTTCGTTTCCAGGAATGCGAAAGGCTACTTTTGGAATACCAACAGGCATTAAATGGAATAGAGAAGATTCCTAGAGGCTCCTTTTGTTTGGAAACAGATATGTGTAAACAAACTTAAGAGTGGGTTTTTCTTGTTTTCAGAATATTGCCGTTTTTTGGATAGATTGGAAAGTTCATAGACGAAGATGGACTGAATAAATAAAAATTTTGATGCTGGGGCGGGGATGTTTAAATGATGAACAAAACAAGTATCTACGTATTCGCGCATAGAAAATCGGACCAATTCTCCCATTGCGTATTGATACTTATCGGGTATAGAATAGATCTGCTTCTCTTTGTTCCTATAAACAAAATGGGTCCGTTATTACCAACGGAATGGAATAAATATTAGCCCTTACTCTTACTCCGAGAGAATCCAGTGAAAAGAGGAAGTCCATAGCACAGTCTTTCCCAATGCGAGAAAGTTACATAGTGTCTATTTTTCTTTGAGAAAGAGGTATTTTCATGGGTTTGCCTTGGTATCGTGTTCATACTGTCGTATTGAATGATCCCGGTCGATTGCTTTCTGTCCATATAATGCATACAGCGCTAGTTTCGGGTTGGGCCGGTTCGATGGCCTTATACGAATTAGCCGTTTTTGATCCCTCTGACCCCGTTCTTGATCCGATGTGGAGACAGGGTATGTTTGTTATCCCTTTCATGACTCGTTTAGGAATAACCAATTCGTGGGGTGGTTGGAGTATTACAGGAGGGACTATAACGAATCCGGGTATTTGGAGTTACGAAGGTGTGGCCGGGGCACATATTGTGTTTTCTGGCTTGTGCTTCTTGGCAGCTATCTGGCATTGGGTGTATTGGGATTTAGAAATATTCTGTGATGAGCGTACAGGAAAACCTTCTTTGGATTTGCCCAAGATCTTTGGAATTCATTTATTTCTCTCAGGGCTAGCGTGCTTTGGGTTTGGCGCATTTCATGTAACAGGCTTGTATGGTCCCGGAATATGGGTGTCCGATCCTTATGGATTAACTGGAAAAGTACAGTCTGTAAATCCTGCGTGGGGTGTAGAAGGTTTTGATCCTTTTGTTCCGGGAGGAATAGCCTCTCATCATATTGCAGCAGGGACATTGGGCATATTGGCGGGTCTATTTCATCTTAGTGTCCGTCCGTCTCAACGTCTATACAAAGGATTACGTATGGGGAATATTGAAACTGTCCTTTCAAGTAGTATCGCTGCTGTTTTTTTTGCAGCTTTTGTTGTTGCTGGAACTATGTGGTATGGTTCAGCAACGACCCCGATCGAATTATTTGGTCCCACCCGTTATCAATGGGATCAAGGATACTTCCAGCAAGAAATATATCGAAGAGTTGGCGCCGGCCTAGCCGAAAATCAGAGTTTATTAGAAGCTTGGTCTAAAATTCCAGAAAAATTAGTTTTTTATGATTACATCGGCAATAATCCAGCAAAAGGGGGATTATTCAGAGCGGGCTCAATGGACAACGGGGATGGAATAGCTGTTGGATGGTTAGGACATCCTATCTTTAGAGAGAAGGAAGGCCGTGAGCTTTTTGTACGTCGTATGCCTACTTTTTTTGAAACATTTCCAGTCGTTTTGGTAGACGGAGACGGAGTTGTGAGAGCTGACGTTCCTTTTCGAAGGGCAGAGTCGAAGTATAGTGTCGAACAAGTAGGTGTAACTGTTGAGTTCTATGGTGGTGAACTCAATGGAGTCCGTTATAGTGATCCTGCTACTGTGAAAAAATATGCTAGACGTGCTCAATTGGGTGAAATTTTTGAATTTGATCGTGCTATTTTGAAATCTGATGGTGTTTTTCGTAGCAGCCCAAGGGGTTGGTTTACTTTTGGACATGCTTCATTTGCTTTGCTTTTCTTTTTCGGACACATTTGGCACGGGGCGAGAACTTTGTTCAGAGATGTTTTTGCTGGTATTGACCCAGATTTGGATGCTCAAGTGGAATTTGGAGCATTTCAAAAACTTGGAGATCCAACTACAAGGAGACGGGTAGTCTGATACAACATTGCTCAGGTATTTTTCGCCTCTATTGGATTTTTTGATTTGAAATACAGAGAAACCTTGATTTGAATCACGTACTTTTGACTCTTGCCCTTTCTTTATTTGGGAGATGATCCCATCAAATGAACAGATGTGGAAGCTATCATTGTAAACCACGATCGAATCTATGGAAGCATTGGTTTATACATTCCTTTTAGTCTCTACTCTAGGGATCATTTTTTTCGCTATCTTTTTTCGAGAACCACCTAAGGTTCCGACTAAAAAAGTGAAATGATTTTTCGTTATCTCAATTGAAGTAATGAGCCTCCCCTGTTGGGGAGGTTCATTACTTCAACTAGTCTCCGTGTTCCTCGAATGGATCCCTTAGTTGTTGCGAGGGTTGCCCAAAGGCGGTATATAAGGCGTACCCGGTAAAACTTACAAGTGAACCAGATAAAAAGATGGCGACTAGGGTTGCTGTTTCCATTTTATTATATAACTTCAAGATCGCAATGGATCCATGATAAAATCGTTTATTTACAACGTACAACAGAATGGTATACAAAGTCAACAGATCTCAACCAATGCAATAGTATTTATGGCGACAGAAACCGTTGAGGGTAGTTCTAGATCTGGTCCAAGACGAACAAATGTAGGGGCTTTATTGAAACCATTGAATTCGGAATATGGGAAAGTAGCTCCTGGATGGGGAACTACCCCTTTGATGGGTGTCGCAATGGCTCTATTTGCGGTATTCCTATGTATTATTTTGGAGATTTATAATTCTTCCGTTTTACTGGACGGAATTTCAATGAATTAGATCCATAAGAATCAAGAAGTCTTGGCTTTTCAACCCAAAATGACTCACGTAAGGTTC